TTGACCCAATTTTTTTTCTCTCCTTATCATTCAGAAAAGACAAAAAAATTTCAGGATAATAAGCATTGTCTAGAATTTCTCTTAGATTCGAACCCATAGCTGATGATAGAATTAGAATAGAGATTTTTTGTTTTCTACTCACGCGAGCCCATATCCTTGCTTTTCTATCAATCTCTAATTCTGATCTTCCTCCCCAATCTGATATTATGGTGCCAGTATACACCGAAATTCCGTTATGATCCAATTCTGACCGGTAATAAATACCGGGGCTTTGCAGTATTTGATTGATCACAATCCTATATATTCCATTTACTATAGAAGTTCCTAGGGAATTCATTAGAGGAATGTTTCCAATCAAAATAGTTTGTTCTTGCATATCCCTACTCGTTTTCCAAATGAATCCCGCAGATACATATAATTCAGAAGAATATGTAAGGGATTCATACACAGCATTTCTTTCCTTTATCAACGGCTCGACCAATTGATATCTTTCCACAAATAATTGAAATTCGATTTCATGGTCTGTATCTTCAATTTTTGGAAACTTAGAAAGTTCTTCTGTCAAACCCCGGTCAATGAACCTACAAAATCCTTCAAATTGGATCTGATTAAACCCAGGTATTGTAGACATTGCCTCATTTGCATCTTTGAGCATTTTGAATTTCCCATTTATCAAAAAATCCCATTCTATTAATTAAGATTAAGCACATTCTTCATCGAATTAGATCGACGATCTAGCACCCATGGAATTTCTATTCTGTTTACTGAATCACATGAAATTTTATCCAACTCCCTATTTGGACTGAAATGTATGAACTACATATGAACAGAGGAATAAAGAAAATTTTCTATTTAAATTGGAAGTTGTAACAGATCCAAATACAAAGGACTTGATAAAAAATCTTAGAAAAAAAATTTCGTTACTTAGACTTAGTAAGGCTATAGGGTTTTCTATTTTGTATATAATAGGAAAACAAAAAAGAAAATGATTCAAATCATACCATTATTATGATATATGATATTAGAATTTGAGAAAAAGATTTGAAGACAAAGACAAAAAAATCCGATAGAATCCTTAGCCCTTAACTGCCATTTCCGTTTTTATGTTTATGTTAGGGATTTCGTTGTTCAAAAAACGATTATCAGAGAAGAGAGATGTTTGTACTCTACTCATTTTTGAGTAGAATATGATTTGAAGTCTCTAAGAAAGGTTAGGTTTAGTAAGCACATATGCAGATAGCTATAGACTTCTCTTTTCTTTTTATTTTTTATTGCCGACTCCACTTTGAACAACCGGGCTTGTGCTCCATCAAAATAAAAAGAACATTCCTATTGAATAGAAAATCGAACTTAAGTAAGATTATCTTATGATAATTCCCTATCGACAATATAAACATATCGAAATAATACATATAGAAATACATAAGATATAGAAATACATAAGAAATACATATATAGATAATATCTATCTATATCTATGTAACAGTTTATGTTCTAGGGTTTACAAATGCTCATATGTTTTGTTATAATTCAAAAAGGGTTTTTGATTGAAAAAATCAATACAAATTGAAACCAAACCAATTGGTTTAGGTCATTAGGAAAACAGAACTTGAGATTCAAATTCCAGAATCGTTCAGGAATTTGAAGTCAGGAATCACTAGTTACTGGTTCCAATTTTTCGGCTGAAAATACACAATGCTAAAAACATTCTTGCCAAAAACGAAATGTGTATTTTCAGATACTCTAAATCAATCGAAGGGACGTATTAAATACAACAAAAAGGGGTCTCAAAATTACGGAAAACAAGAGTCAAAGTGCAAGTACAATAAAAATTCATTAATTCGGGAAAATTTTCATCTATTTTATATCGTTATCGTTTTGGCGACATGGCCGAGTGGTAAGGCGGGGGACTGCAAATCCTTTTTCCCCAGTTCAAATCCGGGTGTCGCCTGATCAACAAAAACTAGAAATCTCTGCTTCTCTTCTGTCCTGCTAATAGAATTCGAAGAATTCTTCCCCGGTAGAAGCGCACAGACCATTGGTGCTTTGTTTGGTTTGGTCTTTTGGTTTTTCGAAAAGCAAAGAATGGAAATCCTCGTTTGCGTCTAGAATTCCAAAAAATATTCGAATCCAGTTAAACACAAGTAAAATGGGGAGAAGGGCTATTAAGACTTCACGATTCCCTTGATAGAAAAGGGGGCACTCCCCTTTCAGCAAGCCCTACCCTGTTTCACGGCGACAACCGGGAAAGGAGGTACGGATTCGATCAAATGGAGAAATAGAGGTCCAGCCTGTATTAGATAGCGATTTCTCCTTTTTAGTGATTTCTCCCCTTCTGTTTTGACTTACGAAGGTTAACAAAACAAAAAAAATAGACCTTATTATTCCTACATGAGGGGTATTACCAAGTATTTTACTTGTGTTTAATCTGTTCCAATTCGAAATCATAATCGATTTTTGGGATTGGTTTCTGAATAGTGTATAGTGTTCGGGCAGAATCCCCTTTTGACTCTGCACCATTGATTCTACTATTATATTATAGAATTTAATTAATATTAATAAGGACTAATGGAATAATTCTTTCCTATTTATAGAGATAAGGGGCATAATTCACATGGATATAGTAAGTCTCGCTTGGGCTGCTTTAATGGTAGTCTTTACATTTTCCCTTTCACTCGTAGTGTGGGGAAGAAGTGGACTTTAGAAGCACTACTAACTAAGTTGAAGAATCAACAAAAAACGTATCGATTGTTTTATTGATCGTTCTACAACGCGCTTTGAACCCGTTCAAATAGAAATCTTCGAATTCCACTGGAACCCAACGGGGTAATCTAGGATATGAATCAGACTCTTTCAATCAAAGGGATATTTCAGCAATTCCCGTGTTTTTATTTCGAAAAGAAAGGGATTCACTACAATTCTTCCGAAATTCTCTATGGAATGGGTTCTTACTATCTTTCTAAGAATCTTTAGAGATCTAGATAGTGTGGAAGACCAGACCTTTTTGAATTTCTTTCCCCCCTTTACTTCTCAAAGAAGAAGTCGTTTTGTTAAGGGCATACACACTTTCTATGAGAAATGATATATATATATTGTGGTTGTCTAATAAGAGATAATGAGATCTTGCCTCGGACGAATCACATATTGGGCATTTACCATAAAGGCGTTTCTGCTTGATCGACTTAGTTCATCTGGTGGTTTGGGTGTTAAAAATCGGTAAGGTTTTCTGTTCCTTATTGAAGGAATTCCAATCCTAAGATAAGAATTATTTCCATTGCCGATTGATCGGAACAAATAGATTTATCAAATTGGATGTTATGTCAATTCCCTACAATATAGGGAATTCATTTCCACACCTATACCTCTCTAGTACCTCTCTAGAAGAGAATATTGTAGATTGATTGATAGAAACTTAAGCCTTTATCCTTATTTTAATCTAGATTCGAACTTTAGAGGCTTAGTTTCTAGACTAAGAGCTAGATGGGATGGCAAGAAAGAAATAGATGAATCCTTACTACCATCCCATCTAGCTCTTAGAATACTTCCGATTCTAATCCGCTCATTTTAGTTATTATTTAATATTGAAGTTAAGATGTGAAATTGGAATACTTTTCATTTGACTTCGTCAATTTTTGATCAAAACTCACAAGAAAAGTTTCATTCAAATTGAAAATTTTCATTCAAATTAATTTGAAAATGCAATTGAATTAATCCTTTTGACTTTCTGTTTTTACGTAAATGATAAGTAGAAAGGCAGTAGGAACTAGAATGAATAGTGCAGTAGCAATAAATGCAAGAATATTTACTTCCATAATCTCATTGGTTTGTTTACTTCGCAATAACTCGGGATTTAATCCCCTAGAGATGATAAATCTTTCGTCTGTAAATTCAATGAATGAATTATCTCCCGATGATTTTGAATCGGATCAATATCACGAATAACAATATCTGATCTATTAAATCAAGTCGTCGTCGAGACTTGATTAGTATAACATAGGAAGTCCTTTTATCCATACCGAATCCAAATTGGATTCCTAGCCCAATAAATCGAAAATTTTTATATTTAACATAGGTTTCTTTGTTTTCTACTTTAACAAACAATAAAAACGAAACGGAAAAATAGTAAAGAAAAAAGAAATAAAGACCCCCTTTCCTTTGATTTGTTGATTTGGAAATGAGAGTATGTCCCCCGACACCCTTTACTAGTTCATAGAAAGGGAAAAATGAATTTAGGGATTTATTGGATCCGTCGGGACGGGACTGGCGGGGCTCGAACCCGCAGCTTCCGCCTTGACAGGGCGGTGCTCTAACCAATTGAACTACAATCCCAGTGAAATTAGGGGATATAGCAGAAAATTCTCTTCTTTTTTATCTTCGTATGATATGGCAGGGAGGTTATACAATCTCATGGTGAGTTGGCGGATAATTGGGCCGAGCTGGATTTGAACCAGCGAAGACATATTGTCAACGAATTTACAGTCCGTCCCCATTAACCGCTCGGGCATCGACCCAGGAAAAATGAATTTTAGGCTTATTGGTAATCCATGATCAACTTCCTTTCGTAGTACCCTACCCCCAGGGGAATTCGAATCCCCGTTGCCTCCTTGAAAGAGAGATGTCCTAAACCACTAGACGATGGGGGCCGACTTGACCAACCGCCCTCATACTATGATCATAGTATGATCAATTTTTGCAAATTGTCAATACAATAGAATGATTCGATCCAGGGGATCTTTTAAAATAAATCTAGTAAGGAGAATCAAGAAGTTGTCGAAAATTTCCTCTAAGACTTTAATTAAAGGAGACAAGTAGAAGCTCATCATTCGATGAAATATCTTGAATTTTTTTTTAAGGGATCGTCTCGTCTTGAAAAAATTCATTTTACTCTCGACCTGTTAGTCAAATCCATTTGATTATTCCAAAACAATCCAATAGGAGTCTACTGCATATAACTATATATAATATAGTTATTATAAAAATAAAAATATCTACATATACTA